ATTCTTTTGCACAGAAGAACAAAAGACAAATTAATCTTCATAAAGAAAATTGTAAATGTGAACGACTTATACAAATAAAATAAAAATGAAGGAGAGCGAAAAAAGATGAAGGGTCGTTTGTCGGCTTGGCTGGTCAAACATGGGTTAGTTCATAGATCTTTGGGTTTTGATTACCAAGGAATAGAGACTTTACAGATAAAACCCGAGGAGTGGCATTCCATTGCTGTTATTTTATATGTATATGGTTACAATTATTTGCGTTCCCAATGTGCCTATGATGCAGCGCCGGGCGGACTGTTAACTAGTGTATATCATCTTACGCGAATAGACTATGGTATAGATCAACCAGAAGAAGTATGTATAAAAGTATTTGCCCCAAGGACGAATCCTAGAATTCCGTCTGTTTTCCGGGTTTGGAAAAGTGTGGATTTTCAAGAAAGGGAATCTTATGATATGTTGGGAATCTATTATGATAATCATCCACGCGCGAAGCGTATCTTAATGCCGGAAAGTTGGATAGGGTGGCCTTTACGTAAGGATTATATTGCCCCCAATTTTTTTGAAATACAAGATGCTCATTGACTAAAATATAATAAATCTTCAGTACTATAACTCCAGATATTCAAGGAATCTTTGTGCCCTTTTCGTAGAGATCAAGAGAGTCAGTGAAGTCTGATTCATATTCTTCTTGCTTTGGATAGACTAAAAAAGACAATGCAATTATGGATTCGTTGGATTATCAAACTTTGTGAAGATATTTATTTCTGACTGGCCAAACTACTAAGATGAACTAAATGAGTTCTGTATCATGAACTCTGTACCGCGCGCATCCCTTGGATGAGCGATAGAAAATAAAAGCAAATAAGCGGGAATGAAGGCATAGAATATTTAAGAAAATACAAAAGAATAAAAGAGAATCATATTCTATTTGTACTATATATGAATAGGAAATAAGTCTTGTATATTCCTACCCTTACACTGCTCTAGACTAAATTTTAACCAATAAATTTTATTAAGCTGTAGAATAAATAGATACTGATACACAAATCAAGCATGTGCCAGGAACCAGATTTGAACTGGTGACACGAGGATTTTCAGTCCTCTGCTCTACCAGCTGAGCTATCCCGACCATTTTCAAGGCGGCGTCTTCCTCATTTTCATTTTAATAAATGACTTGAGTCGATGTCAATTAAAAAAAAATGAAACCTGGATACATTTGTGAAAAAATCGACTGAATGAAAAAGATAATGAATTTTGAACCGTTAACGAAAAGTAAAGAATAGAATAAAAAAAAAAAGTCGAGGGGGCTGGGGATAGAGGGACTTGAACCCTCACGATTTATAAAGTCGACGGATTTTCCTCTTACTATAAATTTAATTTTTGTCGATATTGACATGTAGAATGGGACTCTATCTTTATTCTCGTCCAATTAATCAGTTATTTATCAGACTAGAATCTTTTGATATAGTATTTCAATACATATATGTATATTTGTCATATATATTTATGGGTTATCCTTTTTATTTTACTAATCGCAATCAACTTCATTTGTTAGAACAGCTTCCATTGAGTCTCTGCACCTATCCTTTTTTTTTTTATTTCTGTCTTTTTGTTCTCTGTTTATGAATCTTTGTTTGTTTTCGGAAAACCGGATTTGGCTCAGGATTGCCCATTTTTTATTCCAGGGTTTCTCTGAATTTGAAAGTTATCACTTGGTAGGTTTCCATACCAAGGCTCAATCCAATTAAGTCCGTAGCGTCTACCAATTTCGCCATATCCCCCTCTCCCCTTTGCTTTGAAATTCCAATTTTTTTCTAATTATTCATTAGAATTATACCATTCTTTTTTTTTTTTATTTATATTATACTAGAATTATTAAATTAAAGTCATTAAATTTCGATTCCTATGACAGACATTGTTTCCTCTTATTTTCTTTGATTTCTTGTCTATCTTCTTTCAGCGCTACCCGAGACCCATATTTGGTTTTGGTCTAATCAGAAATAATTCTATTATTTTTGTATCTGCAATTCAATAGAAATTTATATATACCTTATTTATTATATGATATGCCTCCCTTTCTATCATTTGTCTCATGCAATTTTAAATACTCGAACGATCTATTATTCTACTTTTTGTTTTTTTTTTTGTTCTATAAGTCATATTAATTATGAATAACTAATAAGAATTAATAGCTAAGATTCCAATAGTTTAGTAAATTACTATGCATGTACAAGTTTTCGATTAAGTAAGCCCGCTTAGCTCAGAGGTTAGAGCATCGCATTTGTAATGCGATGGTCATCGGTTCGACTCCGATAGCTGGCTTTTCCCGCTTTGTTTTATTTTTTCCATGATTGGTCTTTTTGAAATTAACGAACATTGAAAACACTTCTTTCCTTTGTTTCAAGGATCCATGATTATTAAGGTGGTAGAAACTTACAATTCTGAATAAAAGTTAGAGAAATGAAATCTCGACAGAACAAATCAAGAGCAAGAAAAAGACTTTTTTTTTATAAACATTATTTGTGTATAATAGAGTTCAAATATGGATTCAATCCATCCCATTATTCTTTGTATTGTAATATAATAATACTTGGTAGATTTTGACCCATTTATCCTATTCATATTTATCCTTTAGTTCAGTTTTAATTGAAGTTTATGAAATTTCAATAAAATAAGGAGTCTTTATGTCACGTTACCGAGGGCCTCGTTTCAAAAAAATATGCCGTCTGGGGTCTTTACCGGGACTAACTAGTAAAAGGCCTATAGTCGGGAGCGATCTTAGAAATCAATCGCACTTCGTTAAAACATTGCAATATCGTATTCGTTTAGAAGAAAAACAAAAATTGCGTTTTCATTATGGTCTTACCGAACGACAATTACTTAAATACGTTCGTATCGCCGCAAAAGCCAAAGGGCAGACAGGTCAGGTTTTATTACAGTTACTTGAAATGCGTTTAGATAACATCCTTTTTAGATTGGGTATGGCGTCAACTATTCCTCAAGCCCGGCAATTAGTTAATCATAGACATATTTTAGTTAATGGGCATATAGTAAATATACCAAGTTATCGCTGTAAACCCGAGGATATTATTATGCCCAGGGATGAACAAAAATCTAGAACCATGATTCAAAATTATCTTAATTCGTCCTCCCGGAAGCAATTGCCAAAACATTTGACTCTTCAACAATTCGAATATAGGGGATTGGTCAATCAAATAATAGATACTAAATGGGTTGGCTTGAAAATAAATGAATTGCTAGTCGTAGAATATTATTCGCGTCAGACTTAAACCTAACTAAAACAAGAAGGGTTCGGACAATTTGATTTTTCCTTGCCCCCTTTCCTCTAAGTAAGGAGGACCAAGATAGTAGTTTGGCCGGGGTATTTTTTACCATTCATGTATCCTAGAATGGTCGGTATATTTTCACTCCTTGTCAATATTTTCCAGTATTGCAGAAATTGGGAATAGAAAATCTATATTATATTAAGAAAAAGGGAAAGCCTATCTCGTGGAAGAAAGTTATCAATTCTTATGGGATTTGATACATTGTGCTCAGTAACATTGATAAATTAGATGAAGTTACGGAAAGAGAGGGATTCGAACCCTCGGTAAACAAAAGTCTACATAGCAGTTCCAATGCTACGCCTTGAACCACTCGGCCATCTCTCCTAAATAATGATTATGGCCGAAAAAACGACTGAATCGCGAATTCTTCCTATTCGATTGTTGCTATACGTATGATACCTATCATTACAATCAATTCTAACGACTAACTATAAAAATAAAAAACTTTTAAGCAAATAAAGACTTTTCCCTCAGGCTGCAGTGCGGGATAGAGAGCATTTTTTTTGAGTCTGTTTTTATGTTATTTCGTATTCTACAATTACTTTTTTGTGGGATTCTTTTCTCACGAGAACTAATTTAAATAAATTTTAAAATAGATTGGATTGATATCTATGCCTAGATCCCGAATAACTGGAAATTTTATTGATAAGACTTTTTCAATTGTAGCCAATATTTTATTACGAATAATTCCGACAACTTCCGGAGAAAAAGAGGCATTTACCTATTACAGAGATGGTGTGATTTGATTTTTTTATTTACCGTTTCAAGTTTTATGATAAAAATACATTACTCAGGATAGCAAGATTTGAAATAACTCTACGTTTGTTGAAGGTGAAGTTTATAAATAAAACAATTCCTTTTGTCGTGTATCCCCGACTAATGTGGCCTCAGATGCTTCAATTGTCGATTCTAGCATTTAGCGAAAGGTTACGCCTATGATTTGTGGGGTTATGTATTGTAACCCTACTCCACTAGTACCAAACCAATAGGTAGCATAGAGGAAGAAGTACTACGCCTAGAAATCAACAACATAAAAACTTTGTTAGAAATTATCCCTTTTCTTTATTTATTGGGATTGGGACTTCGAAGAATGGTTAGGACACCAAATATCCATCTCGTTCGTACTTTGGATACCCATATAACCATCGAAGACTGTTGAGGTGACTAATTCCTAGAAATTAAGAGACGTTGAGGACAAAGAAATTGTTAAAGAAATTGTTGGAGTTAACATAACATTTTTATCTAGTATCAACATGCTTGATGTTAAGAAAAAATCTTTTGCAGGAAGGTTGGCTAGACATTTCTTGTAAAAACACTAGCCCCACTCAATTCATAATGAGAATATTTCATTCTTTTTTGATTCTATATATTATTCTCAATTATGCACATTAAGGGAGGAGCCGTATGAGATGAAAATCTCACGTACGGTTCTGAAACGGAGATTCTTTGAATCGAATGACGACCGTAACGGATGTCTGCTCAATCCGAAGGAAATTATGCGGAAGCTTTACAGAATTATTATGAAGCTATGCGACTAGAAATTGATCCCTACGATCGAAGTTATATACTCTATAATATAGGACTTATTCACACAAGTAATGGAGAACATACAAAAGCTTTGGAATATTATTTTCGGGCACTAGAAAGAAACCC